GTCTATACTAATAGAAGTTTTTTTTGATTTTTTTATTTATTTAGTATTTCATCAAAATTGAAAAAAAAAAATAAACCTCCAAAAAGTAACTACTATTATACTATTAATTAATATATATATATATGAAAACGTTATAGTTATATATATATAGAAACAGTAATATATATGTAAACTAAAAATAGGAATTTTTAACGAATAGAATAAAGAAGGACAAGATCGACACAAGAAAAGGAATTTTAGACATCCTTTTCTTGTGTCGAAGACTAGCAAGACAAATAATACTCCCTACAGTCCCTAAAATTTGTTGTTTCGCCGATTTATGGTTCCCCTTTTTTCTGCGCTTGCTTTCCTTTTTTTATTTTAGTATCTAGTCAAATTTTTCCATTCTAATAGAAAAAAACTCTTGATTATTGATACATTCTATCAATTTAAATTGGTCAATAACGACAGAGTTACATCACACCCCTTCCCATTTTTCAAATTTGTATTGAAAAATAAAGAAAAGGGGGTACAGTGAATTCTTCTCAATATACATACTAGGATTAGGACTATGATACAAGTAATTCCTGGCATCTGGTCGAAAAGGAATATAAAATATAAAGAGAGGCAAAAGGCTTTTCATAATTTTTTTGGTTCTTTTTTACGAATTTTATAAAGCTAAATAGACAGATCTAAAAATTCATTTCGGATAATTGAACCTTCTCAAACTGTTTCTTTTTAAGAACCAAAAAGATTTGTGCCAAAGCAACCGATCCTAAGAAGAACAAAAGGCCTTGGACACGTAATGGATCTTGAAGTACTATTTCCGCATCCCCCTGACCAAACCCACCCACATTAGGATTACTCGTTAATGGTTGGTCGAGTTTAATGGATTCGCCCTCTGAAACAAGAAGTTCTAGGCCTCGAGGGATAATATCAATCACTTGGCGTCCATTCGATGCATCCACTATGGTTATTTCGTATCCCCCCTTTTCTTTTCGTAAAATTTTTCTTATTATCCCTCCTGCCGTAGCATTATAAACTGTATTGTTACTTTTGCTACCATCAGGATAAATCTGACCCCTTCCCCTGTTTCCACCTACGTATATAGGATATTTTAAGAAGTGAACATCTTTATTAGTAGCAGGGTCTGGGGCAAGAATAGGAAAGGCTATTTCACTATATTTTTGACCAGGAACAGGACCTATCACAAGAATATTTTTTTTATTGGGGCGATAATTCTGAAAAGAAAGATTTCCTATCTTTTCTTTCATCTCGGGTGAAATACGATCGGGGGGGGCTAATTCAAACCCCTCCGGTAAAATAAGAACAGCTCCCACATTCAAAGCTCCTTTTTTGCCATTAGCTAGAACTTGTTTAAGTTGCATATCATAAGGAATTTTAACAACTGCTTCAAATACAGTATCAGGAAGTACCGCCTGTGGAACTTCAATATCCACTGGCTTATTAGCTAAATGGCAATTGGCACATACAATACGCCCAGTTGCCTCTCGGGGATTTTCATAATTCTGCTGGGCAAAAATCGGATATGCACTTGAAATGGATGCCCAAGTTATTATATATATCATGAGTGAGACAGATATGGAGCGAGTAATCGCTTCCCTTATCCAAGAAAAGGTATTTCTAGTTTGCATGGTCCAATCATTTATCCCGAAAATTTCTACAATAAAGTTAGGTAGGTCGATAATATACTTCCCTAGCCGCAATTCTGCTATTTACATTTACTGAAAAAATACACATTTTTTGTTGAAATATACAAGGAATCCCTCATAGGTAAAAGGAGTAAAGTAAATACGACTTTAATTTGGTTATGATGTATAAGGTAAGAAAGATTAGAATTGGATCAGTGAATCATTTTTTAGTCATTTATTGCATGATAAATCACTACAAGTGACGGAGATACACGATTTAAATAACGAAAGATCCAATATTTTAAAATTGTATCAAGAATGACTGGAAAGGTAGAAACTAGACCAGATAAAATTTGCTCATAATGAGCAAACCCAAAATCTTTGTAAATATAACCAATCATTAGTTCCCAACCGTGAGGCGAATGGAATCCGATACATAAATCAGTTAATAAAAGAATCGAAAAAGCTTTAATTGTATCACTTAAATTATATAGGAATTCTTGAACCCAAGAATTCAGAATAAAAAGCTTTTCCTTACCCCAAAAGGAATAACCACTTAGAATACCGAAAGATATTAGATTTGTCGAGAAGTGCAAGATTGTATGCATACGATACTCGTTGTGTATCTTGATTAATTGGATCGTCTCTTTGTGGATTCCTAGACGAAATTGTTGTAAATGGGTTTCTGGGTATTCCTTTATCATTTCATCCAGCTGGAGTAGTTCCTCTAATTGTATGAATTTTTCTAGAACACTTTTTTCTTGAATATCATTCAAAAAAGTTTCGCGTTGTCTCTTATTCGACCAATTAGTAATCCAAGTTTTCAAACTTTTATTACAGTAGAGAGAGATCAACCAGGGTAAAAAAACTATCGATGTCAAATAAAAAAAAGGACTGAATGCTTTCTTTTTTGTCATTTTGAATCTGTGAATTGTTAATGAACCCACCTCATTTGTTGATTATATTAGATCTAATATTTCTATCGAGGATGAATTTCTATTCTAATTCGAATAAAATGTATTGAGCCTATGAATCCATTTTATTTTTTTCTTTTGATTCAATACTTAGTCTTTGCTGTGAATCTAAAAAGAATACAGAAATAGACTCAGAATACACTTCCAATTTGAATCACGAAAAAATTGGGTTTCCAGGATGTTATTCCCCCTTTTTTCGATCAATACTAAAAGAACTTTGTCAAATAAAAAATATTATTCTATTTTCGAGACGAAGAAACTCCTTTTCTATCAAATATATAAAAAAACGAGCATAAACGAATAGATTAATGTTCAATTGAAAAAAAAAAGAAAAAAAAAATTCTTTAGTTTTTTCTTCCTACTTTAGTCTTTTAAAAATTAATTCATTTCAAAATACTTCAATTGGTACACGCAAGAAGTAAGCCAATTCAGCAGCTTTTTGCTCCATTTCTCGTGTAGTAAAATTCTCATCAGTACGAATTAAAGGAATAGCCCCTTGACCTCGAATTTCCATATAAAGGATACGCCGAGCAGAAACACCCTCTTTAACTTCTATTCTGATGGACTGAATATCTTTCATAAGGAATCGTAAAAAGATGCGACGACTTTTTCCAGGAAATCCCCAACGAAAAATACGCACTATTCCTTCTTTTCGGTCGAAAAGATCATAACCACTACCCACATTCCACAAAATAGTGCACCACAAATAGCAACTAATAAAGAGACCTGCGATCCCATAGAAAGACATCACAATCCCTTGTGGAAAAAAAAGGATTTGCTGAGACGCAAATAACGAGATAAAATTTCTACCAAGATAACTGGAAGTTCCAACCAATAAGAATCCTAATGAACCTAAAAATAGGATAAAGGCCCAGCAGAAATTACTTGTTTTTCGAGACCCCGTTATAAATTCTATCCATATAAATTCTGATCGCCAACTCATATATATTAGATCCAGTTATACAATTTTTTGGAATTGAGAAAATATGACTTTCCTTTTTTTGTTTTCAAAGTAACTCTCATCAACTATTTTGTTGTGAACCTTTACCTTAGGAGTAATTCATCGAATTGTTTATATCTAAAATAATAACATTTCCTTTAGATGATCCCCTATAACTATATACAACTAAATACGTTGATTTGAATTTCATACATCGGCCCGATGATGATCCATTTTGCAAAAGAGCGATATTTACCCATATAATACGTTTACACATGCATAAGAGCTTTTTTAGTTATGTTTGTAGGAATTTATGTGTTATACAATATTCTACCAAATGGGTCTTATCGAATCGAAGTTGTTAAAATAAAAAAAGGAGTGATACGATTAGGTCTCATTCGATCTAAAAAATCTTATTTTTTTGAATATGAAGAAATAAAGAAGCCATTGCAAGTGCCGGAAAGACTAGGCCCACTAAAGGCACAAAAATAGAGGGTAAGTTATTGAAAGTTGTCATAAAATGGGTACCTCAATTTAATATTTGTACCTGTTATTGTTATATTCTGAATTCGAAAGATATCTTAGAATATCTTGTATTTTTATTATTTCTATTATATATATTATATAATTATACTAAGTATCTTTAAGTAAATATATATCTAATACTAAATATACAACCTAATAGAAATATATAGAATAAAACCTAATAGAAATAGAATAAAAAAATAGGTAGAAGAAACGCCAAACAAAATAAATGAATGGACTTATTCATCTTTCAAAATAAAATAGATTTATCATAATCCCCTTGTTAGATTTATTATTCTTTTTGTTCTTTTTGTCTTCTAATAGTCATTAATAAAGAAAAAATTTTATTCCATTACAAATTTCTACAAAATGGATTAGACTCTGATCCAACAACAGGGAATTTTCGGGAAATGCAAAAAGATGGAAGACTCTCTATAGATCTGTATATATCTCTATTTGAATTATCTATACATATGAAAGCAAGAGAGCAAAATGAACTTTGTTTTATTTGTCTAGTCTAATTTGAACTTCCCGAAAGAAAAATGCATTTTTCAGGGTTTTCGTTTAATTCTAATAAACTAACTGTTCTATTTGATTTAATTTTTGTTCAAAGGAAAAAAAGCATGGAGCGGAAATAACTCACCCAGAACACCTTTTAAAAGATTACGTGGTACAATTGCATCCAATAAGCCCTTACGTAATAAAGATTCAGCCGCTTGTGAACCTTCAGGCACGGCTTTTTTCAATGTTTGTTCAATTACTCTTTTACCCGCAAATGCAATATAGGCATAGGGTTCGGCAATAATGATATCCCCCAACATACCAAAACTAGCTGTCACCCCACCGGTAGTAGGAGATGTAAGAATTGATATATAGAATAACTTTTTACGTGATTGATAATCACATAAAACGGCAGAAATTTTAGCCATT